ATGGCAGTTCCAAAAAAACGTACTTCTATGTCAAAAAAACGTATTCGTAGAAATATTTGGAAGAAAAAAGGATATTTAGTTGCAGTAAAAACTTTTTCTTTAGCGAAATCGGTTTCCACCGGGCATTCAAAAAGTTTTTTTGTGCGACAAACAAATAATAAAGTCTTAGAATAATCTCAATTGATATAGCCTAAAGAACCCCAAATTTTGTAAGATGAATGTTAACTAATGTATTTTTCTGTATTAAATTTCTCAATATTACTTAGAACTCACTGCTGTGATATATAGAATAAGAGTTTTTTGTATATTGGGTTCTAAGTATTATTTTTTTCCCTATCACAATTGTACTTTTCACAATAGAAAAGTACAATTGTGATAGAGATTGAAACTCTTTTGTTATATGCCTATCCCAAAACTTAATTGGTTTTGTAAATGGTATTATAAATTAAAAATTATATGCGCAATAAAGAATATTAATACTTTAATTTAAATATACTAAGGTATCGAAATCATTAGAAAAATAACAAATTTTTTGTATTTAATGATGAAATTGTGATAGATATGAAATCCTAGTTATTTGATTTTGTTCATTGAAAAAAAAAACTCAATCTTTTTCATTTGAATCCATGAAATCGGATAAATGAAAAACAAATCATAAAAAAATTGAGAAAAAAAGACAATTCTTAGTTTTATACCTCAACCGAGAAAAAACTATGGAGTTCCAACTGTTTGGAGAAAACTTAGTTTCTAGTACATGAAAGTTGATTGTTAAAAAACCCACGACGATACTACCTAGGTAGGTATTTTATTGAAGATTCAAATATTTAAACCACAAACCAGTCTTTATTCATTGATTCTAATTAATGTTTCCTAAACTATATTGAATCCTTGAATCTCGACGATTCAACATGAATTGACTATTATTATTTCAAGTAAGCCGCCGTGGTGAAATCGGTAGACACGCTGCTCTTAGGAAGCAGTGCTAAAGCATCTCGGTTCGAGTCCGAGTGGCGGCATCTTCTAAAAGAGATACAATAGATCCTAAAATGTATTCAATTCGCGATTTCCAATTCTGTAATGGGACCCCTTTTATGATATTTGTGACTTTAGAACATATATTAACTCATATCTCTTTTTCGATCATTTCAATTGTGATTATGATTCATTTGATGACCTTATTAGTCCACAAAATTGTAGGATTACGTGATTCATCAGAAAAAGGGATGATAGCTACCTTTTTCTCTATAACAGGATTATTAATTTCTCGTTGGATTTCTTCGGGACATTTTCCATTAAGTAATTTATACGAGTCATTAATCTTCCTTTCGTGTAGTTTCTTCATTATTCATATGATTCCCAAGATACGTAACCTTAAAAACGATTTAAGCACAATAATTGCACCAAGTACCATTTTTACTCAAGGCTTTGCCATGTCGGGTCTTTCAACTGAAATGCATCAATCCACAATATTAGTACCTGCTCTACAATCTCAGTGGTTAATGATGCACGTAAGTATGATGTTATTGAGCTATGCAGCTCTTTTATGCGGATCATTATTATCAGTCGCTCTTCTAGTCATTACATTTCGAAAAAACATCAAAATTTTTTGTAAAAGCTATAATTTATTAATTAAGTCATTTTTCTTTGGTGAGATTGAATATTTGAATGAAAAAAGAAGTGTTTTTAAAAACACTTCTTTTCCTTCATTTCAAAATTATTACAAATATCAATTAACTGAGCGTTTGGATTATTGGAGTTATCGTGTCATTAGTCTAGGGTTTACCTTTTTAACCATAGGTATTCTTTGTGGAGCAGTATGGGCTAATGAGGCATGGGGATCCTATTGGAATTGGGACCCCAAGGAAACTTGGGCATTTATTACTTGGACCATATTCGCGATTTATTTACATACTAGAACAAATATAAATTGGAAAGGTACGAATTCGGCACTTGTAGCTTCTATAGGATTTATTATAATTTGGATATGCTATTTTGGGATCAATCTATTAGGAATAGGTCTACATAGTTATGGTTCATTCACATAAACATCTAATTGAATAAACTACATGAAGAATACATAAGATAAAAACATCATCCCATATATAACGAAAGTTTGTTTTTATGAGTTTTTGAGAACCGTTTGAATCAAGGAATCATTCAAATTTAAATGGTTCTCAAAAACTCGAGATGTATCTAATTACAATTCTTATTCATTTTATTTCTTTTTTCATTATACAGTACAGCAAACGATTTTCAAAATATTAAATTCAAAGAATTATAAGACTTTCCTTCCGTTTCATTAATGAAACACTATCTATGATAATAATTGGATAAGATAGCGTGTACCTTGTCAACTGATAACGAGAGAACAAAATCGGGATAAATACCAATACTTATTACGGGTAGAAAGATACAGATTGAAAGAAATAGTTCTCGTAGTCCAGAATCCCAAAAATTAGAGTTTGGAATATTAAATAACTTGTATCCATAAAACATCTGACGTAACATAGATAATAAATAAATAGGAGTTAATATCATTCCAATTGCCATTACAAAAGTAATTAGCATTTTTGACATTAAAAGATATTTTGTACTAGTAATTAGTCCAAAAAATACTAAAAATTCCGCAACAAAACCACTCATTCCTGGCAATGCAAGAGAAGCCATCGAGAAGCTACTGAACATGGTAAATGTTTTTGGCATTGGGATAGATATCCCTCCCATTTCTTCGAGATAAACAAGACGTGTTCTATCACAACTCGTTCCCGCCAAGAAAAAAAGTGCAGCACCAATAAATCCATGAGAGAGCATTTGTAAAATAGCTCCATTGAGTCCCATGTCGGTTATAGAACCAATTCCTATAATTGTGAAACCCATGTGAGATACAGAGGAATAGGCTATTCTCTTTTTTAAATTACGTTGACCAAGAGAAGTTGAAGCTGCATAGATTATTTGCATTGTTCCTATTATCACCAACCAAGGAGAAAATATAGAATGAGCGTGGGGTAGTAATTCCATATTGATCCGAATCAATCCATATGCGCCCATTTTTAATAGGATTCCAGCTAAAAGCATACATGTACTGTAATGTGCTTCTCCATGGGTATCAGGTAACCATGTATGTAGGGGTATAATCGGCAATTTGACAGCATAAGCAATAAGGAAGCCAAAATAGAATATTATTTCCAATGCCACAGGATATGATTGATTAATTAATCTTTCAAAATCTAATGTTGGTTCATTGGAACCATATAAACCCATACCTAGAACTCCTATTAAGAAAAAAATGGAACCCCCTGCAGTGTACAAAATAAACTTTGTAGCCGAGTAGAGACGTTTCTTTCCCCCCCACATGGATAAAAGTAAGTAAACAGGAATTAATTCTAACTCCCACATGATGAAAAAAAGTAAAAAGTCTCGGGAGGAAAATAATCCTATTTGACCGCTGTACATTGCTAGCATCAGGAAATAGAACAACCGCGAATTTCGAGTAATTGGCCAAGCTGCTAAAGTTGCTAAAGTAGTGATAAATCCTGTCAGTAAAATGGGTCCTATGGAAAGCCCATCGATTCCTAGTCTCCAGTGGAAATCAAAAACATCTATCCATTTAGAATCTTCCTTCAATTGCATTAATGGATCATCCAATTGGAAATGATAACAGAATGCATAAGTCGTTAGAAGGAGTTCTAATAAGCATATACATATAGTATACCACCTAAACATCTTATTCCCTCTATGAGGGAATAAGAAAATTGAGGAACCCGCGAATATCGGTAAAACAACAAGTATTGTTAACCAAGGAAAATAACTCGTGATAAAGACAAGATACATTTTGACCAGAGAAGCCCGTCCTCAAAATAATATATTTTGTCGAGCACGGGCTTTTGTCGGTAAAGAGGAATCACAAATGATTCAAGTGGAGTTTTTTGTAATGTATCAATAAGATAGAGCCATGCTGCGAGTTGTTTCAGGCCCTAAATAAACACGGACACTCAAAAAATCTGTTGGGCAGGCAGATTCACATCTCTTACAACCTACACAGTCCTCGGTTCTTGGCGCGGAAGCTATTTGCTTGGCTTTACATCCGTCCCAAGGTATCATTTCCAATACATCTGTGGGGCAAGCTCGTACACATTGAGTACACCCTATACATGTATCATAAATTTTTACTGAATGTGACATTGGATCTATAAATTACAGTTTTGAACATAAAAGATTTTCGATCTGGTCAAATCAAATTAGTAGTAAATGAATCATATATTATATATTGTAATATTGTAGACACCAGACGAAACAGTGGTTTATTAAAAACAATCAATATATTTCTTAAATCAATCTGTTTATGAGAAAAGGTCAAGACACTTTGATTTTCGTTTCAACAATTATGATGATACGAGTTACACATGCGAATTAAAATTAATTGGCCAACAAATTGGTCATCATTATTTCAATATAAATATAAAAATGCAATTCCATTTTATTGAATTGCATTCAAATTCAATAAAAAATAGTATTTCAATTCTATTAAATATTTTTATGTGTCTTTATTTAAATTATCTATGATGATTATCACTAATTATTCAACAAATTCGATTGATTAATACGAGTTGATTTTCTGTTACGATGTATCGACGAAACAATAGCAAGTCCAATAGCTGCTTCAGCAGCTGCAATGGCTATAACAAAGATTGAGAAAATGTCTCCTTTTAATTGGCGACTATCAAATATATCAGAAAATGTTACAAGATTGATATTAACCGAATTTAGTATAAGCTCAAGACACATAAGCGCTCTAACCATGTTTCGACTTGTGATCAATCCATAGATACCGATAGAAAATAAATAAACACTCAAGAAAAGGACATGCTCAAACATCATTGACTAACTCCTTATCAATCTCGATTCGTTTCAATATGAATAACAATTCAACCGATTCAATTGATTAGAATAGAACAATTACACAACAAAAGAAGATATTGACGGTAGATAGATTTAACTAAAAATTTCTATTTATTTATTTAGAATTTAGTTAGAATTCTAAGAATTGGGAATCATTTTAAGTTAAGTATTTTTATTGCTTATTGTCGAGCCATAGTAATTGCACCTATCAAGGAAACTAAAAGAATTATTGAAATGAGTTCAAACGGAAGATAAAAATCTGTTGATAAATGAATCCCAATTTGTTGAACGTTATTTATTAGGTCCTGTTCCATAATCTGGTTTGACCTTGTAGTCCAAATAATTCCGTACCATGACGTATCTGGGATAGTAGTAATTAGTGAAAAAAGAATAGTTGTACAAACCATCAAAGTGACCCCATCTCCAATGGTCCAAAAATAGGAATTATTGGAATATCCTGAACCATTCATGAACATTACAGCAAATATGATCAAGATATTTATGGCTCCCACATAAATAAGGAGCTGTGCGGCAGCTACAAAATAGGAGTTTGATGAAATATAGAATAAGGATATACAAACAAGAACCAATCCCAATGAAAAGGCAGAATAAATTGGATTGGTAAATAATACTACCCCCAGACCCCCTAATACAAGAATTGACCCCAGAAATACAACAAGAATATCATGTATTGGTCCAGGTAAACCCATTATGTATAAAATACAAAATAAATAACTTTAACTATTTCATGACCTTACTTTAACTTTACTAAATAAATGGTCCAGGAAAGGAAAAGGGGTTACCCTATTTTTGTTTTCTTGTATATAATAATGTATATGATACATTTATAATTGAATTGAATTTGAATATGGATTAATGTAGATATAGATAAAATTATTGGGCCAACCTTACTTTATTTATATTTATCCGAAAGAAAAAAAAAAGAAAAAAGTAGTTGAAATTTGCTATTTTGAAATCATCACTAAAAATATATTTTTAGTTTAAATCAAAGAGTGATTCTCAACAATCATTAGTTTTTATTTGTAGTTACTGACTACCCAAAATAAAAAGCTTGGATCCTTTATATCAAAACAAAATCTTAGTAATCGGTAATTGTTCTTGAATCAAAGGATTTATCTTTGTCTATTTTTATTTGAGTCGAATTCATAACTGTTTGAATTGTGTAATCTCCAATTATTGAGATTGGTAATCGACCCAAAGCAATTTGATTATAATTCAATTCGTGACGATCATAAGTAGAAAGTTCATATTCTTCAGTCATTGATAAACAATTTGTTGGACAATACTCGACACAGTTACCACAAAATATACAAACCCCGAAATCTATACTATAATTAAGTAATTGTTTCTTTTTAATATCTCTTTCAAATCTCCAATCAACAACGGGTAGATCTATCGGGCATACACGAACACATACTTCACAAGCAATACATTTATCAAATTCAAAGTGGATTCGACCCCGGAAACGCTCTGATGTGATCGATTTTTCATAAGGATATTGAATAGTTACAGGTAAACGATTTGTGTGGGATAAGGTAATTATGAAACTTTGACCAATGTACCTTGCAGCTCGTATTGTTTGTTGACCATAATTCATGGACCCAATTACCATAGGGAACATATTGTAGATATACATGAAAAATTTGACGTTTCTTTCTCTTGTTTGATAGAGATTATGAATCTAAAATAGTGTTATCGTATTCTCTTATTTATAATGAAACAAGTTGGGAAGAAGTTGTTAATAACAGATTACCTAGAGAAATAGGTAAAAGAAATTTCCATCCAAGATTTAATAACTGGTCCATTCTCATTCTAGGTAAAGTCCATCTTGTTGTGATAGAAATGAAGAGAAACAAATAAGCTTTAGTTAATGTAATAAGGATACCCATTGTTATTCCAAAAATGCCGGCGATTTTTTTTATTCCGAAAAGCTCAGAAATGGATATATACGGAATAGGTAAATTCCACCCACCTAAGTAAAGAACTGTTACAAATAATGAAGAAACTAATAAATTTAGGTAAGAAGCAAGATAAAATAAACCATATTTGATACCCGAATACTCGGTTTGATAACCTGCTACTAATTCCTCCTCCGCTTCTGGTAAATCAAAGGGCAATCTCTCACATTCGGCTAGAGAAGAAATTAGAAAAACAATAAATCCTATAGGCTGACGCCACAGATTCCACCCCCAAAAACCATATTTTGACTGTGCTTCAACTATATCAACTGTACTTGAACTGTTAGATAATCATAGTCGATAATAACATCACTGTTCCCATCGCTATTTCAAAACCGTACGTGAGACCTCAGCTTCATACGGCTCCTCGATGGCCACAAAAAAAATGTAAGGACGGGTTCGGTATTATCACCATCTTTGGATGGATAGAATAAAGATACATCGGAAAGTCCCAAATTAGACCAATGGAATTCTGTCTGCTAGAATAATAAAAAAAGTGCTTCCGAATTGATCTCATCCTTTACAATAAAAATTTCTCTTTGTTCGGTAATAACTTAATATTTCAATAAAATACTCCTTATATCAATCAATATAAAATAAAAAGAATTAGTCATTAGTTCATGAATCGTGATAAGAATTCGATATGTATGAATATGGATAGAGAAAAGAATAAATAGGGATCCCCTTTTTTTATTATTCATTCAATTACTGCATTCCATTTCTTTTTTCCTGTTCTTCTGTCTCAGAGGAGGATACTCAAAAATAAAATAAAGAATTAATTCGTTCTTGATAGTCATTTCTTTAACCAGTGAATAGGAGCATACTCTAGATCGGAATCGTAGGGAAGTACTACTTGATCATTTCTACCAATTTCAAGTCCTTATTATGATTCGTTTTATGAAGAAATACCTCTTTTTTGATACCTTACATTATCTCCATTACTAATCCTTTGTGTACCTTGGTGTTCCTAACCGTCCACTGACTTTTGATTGATCCCCGGTATAGTAATACATATGAGACAGTAGTAGAAACTCCATACAGTTGATCTTTTGTTTGCGCCCGCTTCAAGATATGATGACTAATCAAAAAATCTTAATCTTGGGGTAAGCAGTTTACACTGCTTATTTTTACTTCAACTTTATTCTTGTACATAGGGAATGAGATTGTTTCTTCTTACTACAAATTTGGAAGCTGTTTAGTTTCACTCATATAACTATCTGGTTTAACTCATCAACCCGAATGCTGAATAAAAAAAAAAAAATGAAAACATCTATTCAATACATTGAACCTCTTTCTTTTTTCTTTTATTTCTAGAAGAGAGGTTCAAAGTTCATATTCCAACGAATCACACGTAGAGATATTGATAACACACATAGAGTTAATGGTATTTCATAACTAATAGATTGAGCAGCAGCTCGTAGACCACCTAAAAAGGAATATTTATTATTCGATCCATATCCTGACATAAGAAGCCCAATAGGAGCAATACTAGAAATGGCGATCCATAAAAAAACACCTATACTGAGATCGGCTAAAACAAGACGATACCCAAAAGGAATTACTAAATAACTTAGTAGAATTGATATAACCGCTATAGACGGTCCCACACTAAACAAACGAATATCTCCTCGAGATGGGAGGAGGTCCTCTTTAAAAAGTAGTTTAGTCCCATCCGCTATAGCTTGAAGAATTCCCAACGGGCCAGCATATTCAGGCCCAATACGTTGTTGTATCGCTGCAGATATTTCTCTTTCTAACCACACAATTACTAGTACCCCCATTGTTATTCCCAATATAAGGGTCAAAATGGGTACAATCCATATTAGTCCATACACTTCTTTTAAAAATTCCGATGTAGAAAAAGAATTGATAGTTTGTACTTCTGTCGTATCAATTATCATTTCAACGATCAACTTCTCCCATAATGATATCTATACTACCCAATATCGTCATGATATCAGCCAATTTCATTCTTTTAACTAGCTGAGGAAGAATTTGCAAATTGATAAAACCGGGTGGACGAATTTTCCATCTCCAGGGGAAAACACTATTATCTCCTATCAAATAAATTCCCAATTCTCCTTTTGGGGCTTCCACTCTCACATAAAGTTCTTGTTTCGACAATTCTAAATTGGGTGAAGGTTTTTTACTAATAAATCTATATTCAAAATCATTCCATTCGGAATTCTTTGCTCTATCAAAGCGTCGTACTTCTAAATTTTCATAAGGTCCTCCAGGAATTCCTTCTAGAGCCTGTTGAATAATTTTTATGGATTCCTTCATTTCACCGATTCGTACTAAATAACGAGCTAATGAATCTCCTTCTTTTTGCCATTGGACTTCCCAATCGAATTCATTGTAACACTCATAATGATCAACTTTACGAAGATCCCATTGGATTCCAGAAGCTCGTAACATCGGTCCTGATAAACCCCAATTTACAGCTTCTTCTCCACCAATAATGCCCACTCCTTCAACTCGTTCCAAAAAAATGGGATTCCACGTAATAAGTTTTTGATATTCAACAACTCCTGTTAAAGAATAATCGCAGAAATCCAAACATTTATCTATCCATCCATAAGGTAGATCAGCAGCTACTCCTCCAATACGGAAATAATTATGCATCATTCGCATACCTGTGGCGGCTTCGAATAGATCATATATCAATTCCCTTTCTCTGAAAATATAGAAAAAGGGAGTCTGTGCACCGATATCCGCCATAAAAGGTCCAAGCCATAACAAATGAGAAGCTATACGGCTCAATTCCAGCATAATTACTCTGATATAGCTAGCTCTTTGAGGTACTTGAACATTTTCCAATTGTTCTGGCGCATTTACGGTTATTGCCTCTGTGAACATAGTAGCTAAATAATCCCATCGGGTTACATAAGGTAGATATTGTATAATTGTTCGATTTTCCGCTATCTTTTCCATTCCTCTGTGTAAATAGCCCAATATGGGCTCACAGTCAATAACATCTTCACCATCGAGAGTAACGATTAGTCGGAGAACACCATGCATTGATGGGTGGTGAGGCCCCATATTGACTATCATGAGATCTTTTCTTGTAACCGGTACTGTCATATCTTTTCTTCCTTAATTCATTATTCCATGAATTCCTCAAAACGAGACTCATCAAAACAAAAAATGGAATACTACTAAAAAATTCAAACGATTAAATTAACGAGTTTTTGGCTCTCGAATATCCAACTGACCAATTAATTTCTTATAACGTACTCTATTTTTCTTTGACAAATAAGCCAGCAACCGTTGACGTTTTCCTAGAATTTTTTGTAGACCCCTTTGTGATAAAAAATCTTTTTTGTGCAATTCCAAATGTGAAGTAAGTCTCCGTATCTTATTGGTGAAACTGAATACTTGAAATTCAACAGAACCTTTGTTTTCTTCTTTTTCTTCTTGTGGAATAATGGAAATGAATGAATTTTTGACCATAAAAAATTTTTCTATCCTTTTTCTTTCTTTTTCATGGATTTTTCCGATCAGGAAAAATAATAATAATAAAAAAAAAAAGAATTATGCCGGTTATTTTAATCTAGTACACACATCTAGTACACACAAAAATTTGGATTTATTCATATACTACTTCTTTATTTTATCCAAATCAAATTGAAAATTTGATTTGGATAGAAAGGGATAATATGTTTCCCCATTAACGAAAGAAAAGAATTTATTTCTATCTAAAAGGATTCCCCTAATTTATTTATTCCTATATCCAATTGAATGGATACACCATTAAATCTGTATCATTTACCAAAATATAACATAGCATATGCATACATCTTTCGGCTTTCATATACCGAAAATGTCACGGAATATAGATATATATATATATGATATAGGAAATATACTATTAAATTAAATAATTCTAAATCGTGGATACATATGTATCCTTGACATACTGAAACGACTGCCATTATTGGTATCAAACCAATAGCGATTCATACAAGCTAAATCTTCTAATCGGTAATTGGGCCAAAGAACAAATTTGCATTTAATGAATTTATTTGTATCCGTATTAAGATGCTTGTCCTCATCCAAAAATTTTCCAGAGTTTCTTATGTTGTTTTCATTGCAAAATAATGGATTTCTATTTCTATCCGTAACATTCCAATTATGGGAATTGAAACAAATTAAAATTCTCAATTCTCTGCGACGTCTAGGAGATAGAATATTTTCGGGAACAAGGAAATCATAATAATTTGTGTCCCCATTCACAAGCATATTCCCATATCGTACAATGGGTTTATCCAAATTCCTCTTATCAATATAACTTTTTTTTATGCATTTTCTATTAGTTTGGTGTTTATTGTTCTCGACCAATGAAATACTTATAGTTTGATATATAATCAATTTTCCATCCCTTTTTATAGATAGACGAATTGGTTCGATAATTAATATTCCTTTTTTTATCAATTCTGTAAGAGCTAGATCTTTCTGAATTAGCATTACATCCAGATGCATCTCTCCTCTTTGAATCGAGGATATAGCAATTTCTTTTGGATTTATCAGTCTAAGTAAGAGACAATATACCTTGATATTATTGATCATTCTTTGGTTCAAGGAGTCATCCCATTTTAATTGAAAAAGGAAATATTTTTTCAGGAAGAAATCTAGTTCTGCTTTCTTGTTTTTCTTGGATTGTTTTTTCTTCTTACCTTTTTTAATGGTAATGTCTGATCTCGCATAATTCTCTTCAATATCTTTTTTTTTGTTTTCTTTTCGTAGATCTGATACAAGATTTACTTGGTCCTGTTGCTCATTTTTTTGTTGGTTGGAATTTTCTAATTTAAGATATTTTTTTTGATTTATATTGATGTTTTTATTTTGACTTTTATTTTTATAAAAATAAAAGTCAAAAAGAAGTAATTTGATTGGTATAATCCATGGTTTAATCTTATATGCATCAAAAAGTAAGACAAATTCTGGGAAGAACCAAGATTCTAGATTTGATATGGTATGATAAACTCTTTCTTGATTCATTCCCATCCAATTAAAAAAAATACTTTTTTGATTGGATGGGTTGATTTCTTGATGAATCATAAGAGAAAAAATATCTTTTTTTTTCAATTTGTTGTTGATTTTTTTTTCAGTCTTAGTATTTTTATCAATTTTGGTACCGATATGTGTATTGGTCCAGGTCTCAATATTGATATTTTTTCTAAGACAAAAGTGGAGAATTCGACAATCAAAATATTTTCTATCTAGATTTTTATGCGTATCAATAATATATCCTTCTTCTAGATAATCACTAATAGCTGTACTTACCAATACATAAAATGATTCGGATTTTGGTTTATTGAAATTATATGGAATTTTTTGAACCCCGTTTACTTGTAATCTTGACCCATAAATATCAAAATCCTCCTTATCCCCATAGTTCATATATTTATGTGATAAAAGATCATATCTGTAGTGTTTTTTCCATTTTTCTTTTTGATTTGTCAATGAATCCGCTGCATAGTAATTTTGTTTCACGTAATGAATTAATTGGTCTTTTTCTTTTTTATATGAATCCACTTTAATTGAGTCCTTATTTTGAATCCTATAACGTTGATTGATTCTATTTCGCCATTTTTGCGGTACTAACCGCGACCATTTGGTTTGAGATAAATTGTATTGATAATGCCCCTTTAACCAGTTTTTCCATTCAATCATTCCAGACTTATGAATTTTCTTATGTCTTGAATTGTAATCAAATATTCCTCGTGTCATACAATAATCCTTGATTTTATCCTTAATAAAAGGATAAGTCCCCTGATATTGAAGTAGAGATTTCAATTGATACTTGTTAAGTAATTGGGTTTGTGATAATTTGTAAAATACATATGCTTGGGACAAGGAGGATAAGTCATAATACATTTTTGTACTATTACTAATATTAGTATTCGAAAAGGACTTTTTTATAGTGGAAAAAAAGTTCATTGTATTTTGATCTCTTTCATCAATTCCTTCCTGATTTGTTTGATCGTTGTAAACGGATTTATTGATTATTCTTTTTGTTGATTCAAAGAAAGGTTGGAAATAGATCCTGTGAATGGTAATCATACATAGCAAGATATCTATATATATATTTTCAATCAGAGATTTCATAAAATAATGTGATTTACGTATTAATCGTATATTTATTCTTTGGAATATCTGCCAAATATGTTTCTGTGATTTTGATCTTTTATCAGCACAAGTTAGAATTATTTTTTTCTTGTCTTTTGTGATTCGTTCTATTTGATTCCTGATTGTGATTGTTTTATCAGAAAGATCTTTCATCTTTTTTTCTATGAGTGAATAATTTGTCCAATTCATGGATTGGATTTGAATGGTTGATTTGTGAATAATCTTATTATTTATTTCGGAATCTTTTCCATTTTCAGCCGTTTCATATACTTTCACCTTGCTCAATTCAAATAAGAATATTGGGTTTACTTTTTGAATTTCCTTCATTATTCGTTTTAGAACTAGAAGTATTTTAATGATCCATCTTGTTTTTTCTTTTGAAACTTTTAGAAGTATAAAGAAATCCTTTTTAACTTTTCTAACTTTTTTTTGGAGTTCTTTATAAATGGGTTCAAAAAAGGAAGGTCGTTTTCGGGGATTCCCAAAAGGGAATTCCGCTTCCATTCCCCAAACCGTTAAAAAACAAAAATTGTCTTTTTTTCCTTTTTTTTTTATTTGATCCCTAGGATGAGATCGTATTTTAGATCTTCGCCAAGGTTTCAAACAGAAAGGAAATAGAATCTTTATCTGAATACCGTCTGCTAACCAATCTTTGGGAAATTCTGTTTCTGATAATTGAACACCATTATAAGTGCATTTAACATGCATTTCTCTATTCCACTCCTTCAAATCCTCATACCATTCGGGGAATTGGAATAATAACATACGGCCAATATTTTTAGCAATTATCAATGAAGGCAATACAATGTATTTTCTAAGAAAAGATTGGGTTACTAACATCAAACCTCTTATTGCTTGAGCAAATATAATGCTATCCCAAGTTTCTGATATTACTATACGTTCATTTTCCTCTTTTTTTTCTTCGTTTTTTTTCTCTTTTTCCCTTGTCTCTTCCTCCTCAAAATATAAATGTGAAATTTTCAATTCTGGTTCTCTCCCCACCAAATTCCTAAAAATGAGATTCATCATTTCAGAGATATAAAAAGAAGAAAAAAAAGATGTTTTGTCTATTCGATCCAAAAAAAGCGGAGAATGCACATTTGCTTGAAACATTTCCCAAATAACCGTTTTACGTCTTTGAGCACGCATGGATCCTTTGATTATATCCCGACGAAAATCCGATTGTTGCGAGTAACGTATCAAAGCCACCTCTTCTGCTTGATCACTATTATTAGTATTATTTGTAGTTGTAATAGGGTTGGTATTCTGATTGTTATCAGTATAAATTACTACGCGTTTGGCTTTTCTTGAACGAATTTCATGATCTTCCTTGGATTCTTCCTCATTTTCTGCCTCCTGTTCTTTCAAATCATCAGTTAATTTGTATGACCACCGAGGAACCCTTTTATGGATTTCTTCTATTCCAATAGATTTATTTCTAATTATTGTTTGATCATTTGGATCAGTTGTAATTACATCGAATACCCATTTTAAAGCTTTTGTTTGATTTTCAAAATCAATTCTTGTTTGCTCTCTCAATAAAGAATATTTTTTAAAATGCAAAATGGGTGCAGGCTCAAAAGGAAATTCTTTGATTGAGGTTAAGGAATTACCAATATAATTCAGTAATGATTCCCTATCAGGCGGATTCTTTTGATGTTCAAATTTTCTGGAATAATTAGAATTATTAGGAAGTAGCCCATAAATCTTATTTATCCAATTGATTTCTATGGAATCCTCCGTATCTGTAGAAGTGATTAAATCATTCATGATCATATGTGAATAGAATTTTTTTATTGTTCCACGATATGGTCCCCTCAAAAAGGGGTCATACGTTTTGGGCAAGTATTTTTGTTCGTTTTCATCATTGCATAATCTGGTCCTTTTTTCGAGCATATCCAGAGCAAGAAATCCCTTTTCTTTTTCTAGAGCTTTTGTTCGACTTATTAATTCATTGTTCAAGTTGTACTTTTTTTGCTCATTGGTATAA